GTTGGGGCGAACCAGAAAAGTTTGGGTAGAGCCGGATCTAAGTGTTGGCTAGGTAGGCGTCCTGTAGTAAGAGGGGTAGTTATGAACCCTGTAGACCATCCCCACGGGGGTGGTGAAGGGAGGGCCCCGATTGGTAGAAAAAAACCCACAACCCCTTGGGGTTATCCTGCGCTTGGAAGAAGAAGTAGGAAAAGGAATAAATATAGTAATAGTTTTATTATTCGTCGCCGTAAATAGGAATATTCAAAATCAAATAAATATTGTTTTTTACTCGTCTTTTCAAAAAAAAAAAGGGGGGGGGGAATAATAGGCCGTGACACGTTCACTAAAAAAAAATCCTTTTGTAGCTAATCATTTATTGGAAAAAATAAAGAAGCTTAACATGAGAGAGGAAAAAGAGATAATAGTAACTTGGTCCCGGGCATCTACCATTATACCCACAATGATCGGCAATACAATTGCCATTCATAATGGAAAGGCGCATTTACCTATTTATATAACGGATCGTATGGTGGGTCAAAAATTAGGAGAATTTGCACCTACTCTTACTTTCCAGGGACACGCGAGAAACGATACTAGATCTCTCCGTTAATAAAATAAAGTGAAATAGGTGCTCATCGTTCATTGGCGGGAGGCGAACCTTATCTTATGTCAAAGTGGAGAAAGTGGAAGAAGACCTTGAAAAAGCAGAAGATGAAGAGGAGCTCGAGTACACAAGTACAAGCTTTAGCTCAACGTATATGTATGTCTGCTCACAAAGCACGAAGAGTCATTGATCAGATTCGTGGGCATTCCTATGAGAAAACACTTATGTTACTGGAACTCATGCCTTATCGAGCATTTTATCCCATTTTTAAACTGGTTTATTCTGCAGCAGCAAATGCTAGTCACAATAAAAGTTTCAACGAAGCTGATTCAGTCATTAGTAAAGCCGAAGTCAATGGGGGTACTATCGTGAAAAAGTTAAAACCCAGGGCTAGAGGACGTAGTTATCCGATAGAAAGACCCGCCTGTCATATAATTATTGTATTGAAGGATAGCTCTAAAAAGAAAACAGATCAGGATATATTTTTAGAAACAAAAAATGTATGGAGAGATCCTATAATAGAAAGATATATAGAGAAGGAGAGAGAGAGAGAAAAAAAAGATGGGTCAAAAAATAAATCCACTCGGTTTCCGCCTTGGCGAAAACCAAAGTCATCGTTCCCTTTGGTTCGCACAACCAAAAAGTTATTACATAGGTCTCCAGGAAGATGAAAAAATACGGGATTGTATCAAGATATATGTACAAAAAAATATAAGAGTATCTTCAAGTTTCGAAGGAATTGGAATTGCACATATAGAGATTCAAAAAAAAATGGACTTGATCCAGGTCATAATCTATATTGGATTCCCAAATTTGTTAATAGAAGGCCAAACACGAGGAATCGAAGAATTGCAGATCAATGTACAAAAGGGGCTTCATTCTGTGAATCGGAGACTTAACATTGCTATTACAAGAATTGCAAAACCTTATGGACAACCTAATATTCTTGCAGAATATATAGCTCTACAATTAAAGAATAGGGTTTCGTTTCGAAAGGCAATGAAAAAAGCTATTGAATTAACTGAACAAGCAGACACAAAAGGAATTCAAGTGGAAATTGCAGGGCGTATCGACGGAAAAGAAATTGCACGTGTCGAATGGATCAGAGAAGGTAGGGTTCCCCTCCAAACCATTCGAGCTAAAATTGATCATTGTTCCTATACAGTTCGAACTGCCTATGGGGCATTGGGCATCAAAATTTGGATATTTGTAGACGAGCAATAATGGACCCTTCCTTTGCTTGCCATTCTATTCAGTGATAGAACAAAAACTACAAACTATTCCTTTTCACTTCAATAAAAAAAAAATGCAAAATGAGCAATTCTAATTCTATAAGGTTGAATAAAAATTCGATTGACCTTTTGGTGGAACTGCTATGCTTAGTGTGTGACTCGTTGGTTTTTTATTTAAAGTTGGGATTCAAAAAACAGACCAGCCCCTAACTAATAACTATAAGAACTAGTAACCAACTCATTGCTTTGTATTATCGAGATCCAAGGAAGCAGTCGCCATATGATGTATCGATCATATAGTTGTAGCAACTGAAATCTTTTTTTTCCATAAAGGAAAAATCCATTTATAGGTTGGAAAGAAAAATAGAGGGATGTGGGTAACTGGAAGGGCGAGAGAAAGAGAGAAGGAGAATCTCCATGATATATGATTCCAATATGTATGGTCTATCAATCACATCATATCATAAAAGGCAGTGTGATAAAGCATCAATACTGATTCGTCCATAATTAGATGAATACGGTTCATAAGAAAAATACAAATAATAAAGAGCCCCGAGTCAATAGAGACTGAGGAGATTGGCTCGGGAACGAATTTAATTAGGAGCTCCATTGCATAGTTCAGGCCTAGCCATTAATGGAAAAGCTATGGGAACGACGAAACCTGTGACTGCGGAAGATTCTA